TGTAGAACAAGCTATTATTGCGAAAATAGGTGAATACAACCAACTAGCATTAAGAATTTCATCTTTGGACCAAAAACAAGCAAGGGGGGGAATACCACAAAGAGAAAGTGTACCTACTAAAAAAGCATTTTTTGTAATTGGTACATGCTTTTTTAAACCTCCCATAAGAACCATATTCTGACTTTTATCTGGAGAATATCCAACAATAGCTTCCATTGAATGAATAATAGATCCGGATCCTAAAAACAACAATGCTTTCGAATAAGCATGAGTAATCAAATGAAATAAAGCGGCTCGATAAGACCCCATACCTAGAGCTAACATCATATAACCCAATTGAGACATTGTAGAATAAGCTAAACCTCTTTTAATATCTTTTTGAGCAAGAGCTAAAGTAGCTCCTAATAATACTGTTATTATACCTATTAAAGATATGAAATTCATTATGTAAGGTATGATTCTAAAAAGAGGAAGAAGTCGAGCTACAAGAAAAATGCCCGCTGCTACCATAGTAGCGGCATGTATAAGAGCCGAAATAGGAGTAGGGCCTTCCATGGCATCAGGTAACCATACATGAAAGGGGAATTGTGCCGATTTAGCAACTGCACCGGCAAATAAAAGAAAGGCACACAAAGTAAGAAATAAAAAAGGAACCTCATTATTAGAAATCAAGTTATTGAATATTTGGAACAAATCCCGAAATTCAAAACTACCGGTTATCCAATAAAGACCTAAAATTCCTAATAATAAACCAAAATCGCCTACACGATTCGTTACAAACGCTTTTTGGCAAGCAGTCGCCGCACTAGGTCGTGTGAACCAAAAACCTATTAATAGATAAGAACACATTCCAACTAATTCCCAAAAAATATAAATTTGGATCAAATTCGAACTAGTAACTAATCCCAACATGGAAGTATTGAAAAAACTCATAGAAGCAAAAAATCGCAAATATCCTTGATCATGAGACATATAATTGTCGCTATAAAAAAGAACCAAAATTCCAACAGTAGTAATTAATATTAACATAATAAAAGTAAGTGGATCCATTAAGTGACCGAACTCTAAAGAAAAATCATTATTAATGGTCCAAGACCATACATATTGATAGATAAAACTTCTATTTATTTGCTGAATAGATAGATAGACCGAAAGTATCATAACTATACTTAAGAATAAAATACTAGGAAAAGCCCACATACGGCGAAGATTTTTTGTTGCCGTTGGAAAAAGTAGAAGTCCCACTCCTATTAACATAGGAACTGGAAGTGGAATGAAGGGGATAATCCATGAATATTGATATGTATATTCCATAAAAAAACCTTTTTATTTTTAATTAATTCTTTCTAATTCACCGGCTCTTATATCTTTTTATAGGTTCAATAAAAAATCAAGATATGGAAAACTTAAATAGACTTTTCTATTCCTAATTATTCTGAATCTTTCTTCTTTACCCAATACTTCAAATATTCAAATCAAGAAGTTCGAATTGGTCAAATGATATGAATATGATCAAGTTACTATTTATATTTAAAATGAAATAACACACTAATTCATTTTATTAATATTGAATATTAAGTAAGATTTTTAGGAAAATGCAGAAAAAAATTCAATTATTATTACGTATTACGATAATTTATATCCATAGAGCAAATAATTATACCAAAATAGAGTAGTTAATACATTACTTTATTTTGATATAAATAATAGGATGATCCATATCAAAACTGGCCCCCCCAAAAAGAACTAGTTCTTTTTTTTTTTAGTTCGTTTATTCATAATCATTAACTAATTCATGGTAGAACTGATTATTTTCCATTCGAATAAAAGACATTTCTTTTTCTTTGTAGAAAACGCTAGAATATCCCACACTTTTGTTTCAATACCAGGGAGAAGAAATAGACTTAAAAGAAAAGACGAAATTACTAAGATGACTTTTAGAAAATCATGTATCCTTTGATTAACTACTAGTTTAATTCGAATTTTAAAATCAAAAAAATGTGTACTCGCTCTTTTCTTTTTCTTTTGAGCTTGACCAACTAATAAAAAACTACAGTAATTTAAAGAATTTTGAATTTGTTAGGTAAGGATTGGTTTTTTTGAACTTTTTGGTGTATTTTGTTACATGTATAAATAGAGCACGACAAAATAGACAGAGATATAAAAAAAAAAGAAAAAATGGAATTGTTTGACCAATAGATGTCTTTCACATTCAACTAGAGAAATGAATAACTTTTTCAAATTTTTCATGGCAGTTCCAAAAAAACGTACTTCTATCTCAAAAAAACGTATTCGTAAAAACATTTGGAAAAGGAAGGTATATTGGGCAGCGTTGAAAGCTTTTTCCTTAGCGAAGTCTCTTTCTACCGGGAATTCAAAAAGCTTTTTTGTGCGACAATTAAATAGTCAAACACTCGATTAAATAATCTTAATCTGAAAATGGTACTTTTTTTTTTTTTAAAAAAAAAGATACAAGGTTTCACTTTTTTTTTGAATATGT